GATTTATATAACGTGATGACTGGAATTTTTGATCAGTTAGCAACAGAGGAGCCGTCTGATTGGAGCAGTGTAGATAGCTAAAGGAAATCAAGGGAAGAACAACGTGAAGTGCAATTCCTCATGGCTCTGCGAGATGAGTTTGAGCCCTTGATAGGAGATATATTACTTCGCTCACCACTACCTACTGTGAATGAAGCAGTTAGTGAACTAATAGCAGAGGAGAATCCGTCAGACGGATTTCCCTATGTTCCCTGTCACTCAGACACAATCCGTTTTTGCCGCAGCCCCACAGTCACAGTTTTCCTATATGCCCCAGACACCTAGATCCCGTCACAAGGTTAATATATATGAGTGCAGTTATTGCCATGAGAAGGGACACTGGAAGAAGGATTGTCCCAGGTTGAACAAAGACAAAGTTCGGCCTAACCCGAGTCGTGGTCCACCTAAAGATAGAGCTTCATCCAGATCGACCAGAAAAAATGCAGCCTTTCCTGACTGACCGACAATAAAAAGCGGGTGGCAAGGTTACTTGAGCATTCCTTTAGGGTAAGGTGTCTGACTGTAGCATCTCTAGCAGCTCGGCTTGCTGTTGGGTTAGCTCAGGCAGCAGCAGCCTTTCGCTTTTGGCATCTGCAGATCGAACCACCATGGGAAGGTGAGTGCATGCCAACGCCTTTACCTAACTATCTGGGGACGTCTCTCCCACAAAGACTTGCTGCTCGAAACGTCTAATCAGTCAGTCTTTATCCCGGTTTCGATCCGACAAGTCCGCCCGCATTTATTCTCTATCTTATTAGAGGGCAGCTCTCTGAGTTGGGGTAGCTAGGCCGCAGCTATTGGCTGACGCACTAGTCTGGTCTTCGAGCTGAAGGCCAGGCAACTAAATAACTAGAGCTAGAAAGAGGAAGCCAAAGGCGAAAGGCTGCTCAAGCAAGGCAAGCGCAAGCACCCCGCCAGGGCAAGAAAGGGCAAGCAACCCGAGCTAGGAAAGCCAGGCAGAAGCCGAAGGCTCTAGACCTCAAGCCAGGAAGCTGCTAATTCAGATTCGGATTCCATGTTGCCGTATTGACGAAGCAGTGGGCATCAAAGGAAGCCAGCAACAAAGCAAGGAAAGGCAGAAGAGGATTAACACGACTTAGCTACTTGTCTGAAAGCGGAAACAGAAGAGGAAGGGTCCGAAGGATACGGTCAAGCTAGAAAGCAACCGACAAAGGCACATCATACGGGTCTGAAATCAGTCTAGCCTGCCAAGGGAGGCGGCAGCCTTAAGGTCTTCAAACTAAACGTTCAGAATGGCCTCGGGAAAGGGCTAAAATCACCATGGAAATGACTTCTTTGGTCAATCCGCAACGCAATTCATATGCCTTTTCCCGTGTCCAGCCACAATTTCATTGCCTTTGTACTCTTCATTCAAGAGAAAAGGGAAGGGCGAAGTTGCTTCTGCTGGGAAGCCCTTTCGACCGCTGGCCAGGCTCTTCAATAGGTTGAGTGACCGGAGAGTAGACCAGAGAAAGGTTATGTAATAGAGGTGATAGTGAGCCCCGAATAGTGCTTTTTTTCTATTATTCCCCGCTACGTATTCCTTTCACTGGGCAAGCTCCATCGCTCCTAATACAACGACAAGGCTCGCTTATGGCTCCGTGGCTCTAGTAGTCCTTATTATTCAGAAATCCTCTTTCTTTTTGTTGATGGTGCGTTGGAAGGGACGAAAGGAGCTAGTGAGCACTTCAAGGGGTTCGGCACCCAAAAGAGCAAAAAAAGATAGAATGTTGGAGCCGGATCCAACACTACGCTACGATAGAAGGGAAATCCTTTTCCGCATCTCCATCAATGCAAGCCCTATTCCCATCTCCTTGTTCCCCATACCCAGCCCTGATGAGGGAGGACAGGCTTACCACGCATCAATCTCAATACAGACCCGAGCTCCGACCACAGTCTCTATCCCGGGAGCCAATCCTTAGCAATCGGCCAGCCACCAGCGCTAAGGAGGCAAGGCTTCCCGTATTGTAAAAGCATGGAGGTAGTTGAGGAAGATCGAACCAGACGGGGACTCTTGCAGACTCCAGCCCCGGCCGGAACCAGGCCGACCAACAGAAAAGCTTCAACGACTGCCCACGCATGACCCAACGATCTCGTGTCCAGACGTTGATGAAGTCCTCCCCATCTAGGAAGCGAACAAGCAGGTGCCGGCGGTCGTACCGAGAGATGTTAACCCCCTTCTTAACACCCTACGTGCAAGATCTTGCGAACGTCTGCGATGGGCAGATGGTGAGAATCAAACTGGAATACCAGGCACAGTTGAAAAGGTTCAGACAGTTTGGAGATTTCTTCCTCGCTGAAGTAAACTGAAGGGAATGTCTTCTGGGAGGACGGGCACTGAAACGTACCCTCCGACCTAACCGGAACATTGACAACCAGGTCAGATAGGTTGTCTTTCGAAGCAGAAGCAAAGGTTTTCTCTGGCGGGTGGGAGATGACCCCGAAGTCTTGATGAGGCCTTAGAGGGGGAACAGGGAAGGCAGATGAGGCGTAGGGAAAAGTGTCCATCTCCAGTCTCTGGCTCCAGCTTATGCGCTACCTAGGTCATCCCCTCTTCCAAAACAAGTTCAGCCTGTGTTGACATTTTTAAGCAAAAGAGGTCTTTCATGGTGTAGAGTGTCTTGAATCAAAGAAGGTTTCTCGACTTGGTACTCTGTCAATTAAAGAAATGGAAACTGACGAGCTTTGAATGTTTCGACTTGGCTGAAAGAGCAATTAAAGGAAGTGAAGTAGGAAGAGAGAGGTACCGATTTTTTTAATGTTGAAGCTGCACCTGGTCCATCAGAAAGCACAACAAATGGTCCAGTCCCTACACAAAAGAAGAATACCAGGAAGCGGACACGGGAGGAGAGGGTCCGAAGGAGCTCGACTGAAAGGAGAGGTATGAGTGCTAATGTTTTAAAGTGAATTAGTGAATATCGGACAACCCCTGAAATCAAGTCAATCAATCCCAACTACGCCTTTTCCTGCTTTCATATCGGAAGTAGGTCAGCTAGGCCAAGCGGACAGGTTTTCTTCCTGTTAAGGCGAGTCAGAGTGAGACTTTCATTCAGTCTTTATCACTCATCTTTCTATCGAAATGCTTGAATCATAGCCCCCTAGTCTTAGAGCTAGGAGCGAACGGTCACCTTCCTAGCCCAGCGACTTTCCAGGAAAGAAGAGCTAAGCCTGAAAGTCCTAGGTCCTATTCCTTTCTTGCGAGATGCTTTGAATAGCTATCCTTTCGTACCCTTGGTTTCGTACGGATTCGACTTTCCTTGGCGATTGGGTCCATGATCAAATAAGCTCTGACTTCGCCTCGAAAGGGAGCTGCGTAGGTAGACTAGAAGTAGGAGTTCCCACAGTCATGAACGTCTGTCCTTCTGGTTCTCGGTCTCAAAGACAAGAAATGGCTCTACCTACTATACCAACACGGAGCAAAGCAAAGCCCTTTCTATACGCTATCGATTGGTATAGCTCAGAATGGTTCTGGATTGATTCCACCGGAACTTCAAAACGATTACTGGCCGATGCTCCGGGCAGGTGGAGATGAATCACGACACCATTGGTATGGACGGAGCTGGAAGGAAATCCGTCTGAACTTGAGGCACTCGGACAAATGAGGAGAGGCTCACTTTTCAGGTTGTTCCTTTCGGGTTGCACTGCCTAGCCCCTCTACACCAGCAAATATCTTGATTATGGCCGGTTCACAAGGGGACAGCAGAAAGCATCGGCACCATACTCGGCTGTTGTGGTCTTTCCTCACAGATGGACACTGGAACCAGAGCCCTCGATTCGCTCATTTCAACGAAGCGAAGTCAGTTCTTCGCTATTGCAAAGGCGCGGATTAGAGCTCCTTCTTATGTTGTTTGTTTTGAGAGAACTGGGAAATGCCAGGCAAAGCCTTTGGTTCGGTAGGGCCGGTAATAAACCGACTGATTAAACGCAAGGAAGTGATTTTCCAGTTATTAGGCCAGTATTTTCCGGAGCAGCCGGATCAGGGTTTGACTGACCTCTCGACCCTCGGAAGTCGGGCGGGGCCCCTCTTAGGTAGGGTTACCTAGTTCGCTTAGCCGCATTGATTGCTTGGAAAGAAAAGGAGGGATAGGCTGAAAGCGTTGCTTTCCTGGTGGGTATGAAAGTAGCTTGGCACTAGGAGTTGTCTAATCAAAAGGCGTAAGCGCAGCAGCTCATCCGCATCTGGCTTGACGACTGCTTTCTTGGGTGGATTGCTTTGAATAGCTATGTTTCGTACCCTTGCGATTCTACTTTCCGGAGAGAATGCGTTGGTATAGAATCTAGCAGCAATCCTTCCCGCTAGGCGAGATCTTTGATTTAAGACTCCTACTTCTGCATTGTTTGCCCGCCTTTCTGATCTATGGCATGCTACCTTATTTCGTCAATAAGTTGAAACTTGCTGTCAAGGTGGAAGTGAGAATGAAGAAAGATCCGAGCCGTGGAATCAGCCGACCGTGAAGAATTATTTGCCACAAAAGAATGTGGTCATCCCCGGTAGTTTGCCTAGCTCCTGCTTGATGCGGGAAAATATTAGTAAATCGTTAGCCGAAAGGCAGATAGAAATGGAAGAGCGCCTCATGCGAGATACAATCTCCAGAGGAATAAAGAGCAAGCCTTTTTAAGGTCGCAGGGTCTAATAGTGCGTCTCATAGAACGAGCACAAGGGGCAGAGAAGCAAGAATTGCTCAAATCGTCGGAAAGGGAGGAAAGTGAGTAACTAGGGCCGACTCTGTCAACACAAGCCGCGCAGTGTAGGGCTCGGGTTAGGGAGAATAGCTCTAACGCACGGAAGCAGTTCAGTTTCTAACTACGGTCTCGAGACCTCCGCTTAGCGATCCTCGTTCTTTGAGTCGGGTTAGTAAGTCAGAGATTCGGGTGGATTACCAGTCTTCGATTAACCGATTCGGATTTGCGAATTATTACAGATAATTCATTGATAGAATGGAAGGAATTAGAAGATGAAGGGTACACCGTGATGGGAAGATAGACAAATTCGAAGAAGAAAGGGTTAGACGCATGGAATTAGCTAAACATTTTATTCGAACAAATGTAGAACCAGAACGGATGGTTTTGTGCCTATTACCAGTTCTTCCTCCTGAGTTAAGACCCATCATTCAGATAGATGGGGGTAATTTAATGAGTTCGGATATTAATTCACTCTATAGAAGAGTTATCTTTCGAAACAATACTCTTATTGATCTATTAACAATCAGTATATCTGCACCGGGGGAATTAATAAGGTGTCAGGAGAGATTGGTACAAGAAGCCGTAGATATACTTCTTGATAATGGTATTCACGGACAACCGGATGGTCATAATAAAGTTGTAAAATCATTTGAAGATATAATTGAAGGCAAAGAGGGAAGATTCCGCGAGTTGGTAAACGGGTCGACGGGGCGTTCCGTCATTGTTGTGGGCCCTTCACTTTCATTACATCAATGTGGATTACCTCGAGAATTAGCAATAGAACTTTTCCAGATATTTGTAATTCGTGGTCTAATCAGACAACACGTTGCTTCCGGATTGCTAAAAGTAAAATTCGAGAAAAAGAACCCATTGTATGGGAGATACTTCAAGAAGTCATGCAGGGACATCCTGTATTGCTGAATAGAGCACCTACCCTGCATAGATTGGGCATACAGGCGTTCCAACCCATTTGAGTGGAGGGGCGTGCTATATGTTTACATCCATTAGTTTGTAAGGGCTTTAATGCAGACTTTGATGGTGATGGCTGTTCATGTACCTTTATCTTTAGAAGCTCAAGCTGAGGCTCGTTTACTTATGTTTTCTCATATTCATCTCTTGTCTCCAGCTATTGGGGATCCCATTTCTGTACCAACTCAAGATATGCTAATTGGACTCTATGTATTAACGATCGGGAATCGTCGAGGTATTTGTGCAAATAGGTATAATTTATCTAATTGCAAAAACGATCAAAATCAAACTGTTGGCAATAATAATTATCAGTATACGAAAGAGAAGGAACCATATTTTTGTAGTTCCTATGATGCACTTGGAGCTTATCGTCGAAAACAAATCCATTTAGATAGTCCTTTGTGGCTTCGATGGCGACTAGATCAACGTGTCATTATTGGCTCAAGGGAAGTTGAAGTTCCCATCGAAGTTCAATATGATGGTACCTCTCATGAAATTTATAGACACTATTTAATAGTAAGAAGTGTAAAAAAAGAAACCCATTGTAGAATCCTACTCAGCAGAATAGGGAGGTACTTATGGCAGAACGTCTGGTCTTTCACAATAAAGTGATAGATGGAGCTGCCATGAAACGACTTATTAGCAGATTAATAAATCACTTCGGGATGGCATATACATCACACATCTTGGATCAAGTTCAAACTTTGGGTTTCCAACAAGCCACTGTTACATCTATTTCATTAGGAATTTATGATCTTTTAACAATACCTTTGCAGGGTCCAAGATGCTGAACAACAAAGTGGAAAGACACCATCAGGGAATGTACACGCGGTAGAAAAATGACGTCAATCCATTGAAATATGGTATGCTACCAGCCAATATTTGAGACAAGAAATTCATCCTAATTTTCGGATGACTGATCCCTCTAATTCAGTCCATTTAATGTCCTTTTCGGGAGCTAGAGGAAATGCATCTCAGGTACACCAATTAGTAGGTATGAGAGGATTAATGTCGGATCCCCAAGGACAAATGATTGATTTACCCATTCAAAGCAATTTACGTGAAGGACTTTCAAAGACGGAATATATAATTTCTTGCTATGGAGCCCGTAAAGGAGTTATAGATACTGCTGTACGAACATCAGATGCTGGATACCTCACACGTAGACTTGTTGAAGTAGTTCAACACATTATTGTACGCAGAATGGATTGTGGTACTATTCAAAGTCTTTCCGTAAGTCCGGGATGACGGAACGAATTTTTATCCAAACACTAATTGGTCGTGTATTAGCAGACGATATATATATAGGTCTACGATGCATTGCCGCCCGAAATCAAGATATTGGGATTGGGCTTGTCAATCGATTCATAACCTTTCGAGCACAACCACCAATATATATTCGAACTCCATTTACTTGCAGGAGTACATCTTGGATTTGTCAATTATGTTATGGTCGGAGTCCCACTCACGGTGACCTAGTCGAATTGGGAGAAGCTGTAGGTATTATTGCGGGTCAGTCAATTGGGGAACCTGGGACTCAACTAACATTAAGAACTTTTCATACCGGCGGAGTATTCACGGGCGGTACTGCCGAACATGTACGAGCTCCCTTTAATGGAAAAATCAAATTCAATGAGGATTTGGTTCATCCCATACGTACCCGTCATGGACATCCTGCTTTTCTATGTTCTATAGACCTGCATGTAACTATTGAAAGTCAGGATGTTATACATAATGTAAATATTCCCCCCAAAAGTTTGATTTTAGTTCAAAACGATCAATACATAGAATCAGAACAAGTGATTGCTGAGATTCGTGCCGGAACATCCACTTTAAATTTTAAAGATAAGGTTCTAAAACATATTTATTCTGAATCAGAAGGAGAAATGCACTGGAGTACTGATGTCTACCATGCACCCGAATATACTTTTGGCAATGTTCATCTATTACCAAAAACAAGTCATTTATGGATATTAGCAGTAGGTACGTGCAGATCCAGTATTGTCTGTTTTTCTCTCCACAAGGATCAAGATCAAATAAATGTTCATTCTTTTTCTCTCGAAGAAAGATATACCTCTGACCTATCAGTAACTAATGATCCAGCGAGACATAAATTGTTTAGTTCGGATTCTTCGGAATCAAAAAAATGGAAAAATGGGATCTATGTCCAATGGATCACACCTACTAAGAAAAAGCATTTTGTTTCGGTTCGACCCGTAGTCACATATGAAATAGTGGATGGGATCAATTTAGCAACATTTTTCCCCCAGGATCTTTTGCAGGAGGAAGGGGATAATGTCCAACTTAGAGTTGTCAATTATATCCTTTATGGAGCCAATTCGAGGAATTTATTACACAAGCGTTCGGACTTGCTTAGTATTGGATTGGAACCAAGAACAAAATGGTTCTATAGAGGGGGTTCATGCTTCTTTTGTTGAAATAAGGACAAACGATCTAATTTGCGATTTCATAAGAATTGAGTTAGTCAAGTCCCCTATTTCGTATACCGGAAAAAGAAATTGTACGGGGGGCTCAGGATTGATTAACCATAATAGATTGGATTACACCAATATTAATCCTTTTTATTCCAAGGCAAAGATTCAATCACTTACCAAACATAAAGGCACTAGTGGTACGTTGTTGAATCAAAAAAAGGAATGCCAATCTTTGAAAATGTTGTTATCATCCAACTATTCTCGAATTGGTCCATTCAATGGTTTGAAATATAACAATGTGACAAAAGAATCAATTAAAGCGGATCCTAGAATTCCAATTAGGAATTCGTTAGGCCCCTTAGGTACAGTAGTACTCAAAATTGCGAATTTTTATTCATCTTGCCATTTAGTAACTTATAATCAGATTCTGTTAAAGAAATATTTATTACTTAACAAATTTAGTCAGACTTTCCAAGTACTTAAATATTTTTTAATAGATGAAAATAGGGGGATTTATAATCCCGATCCGTGCAGTAACATCATTTTGAATCCATTCGATTTAAATTGGCGTTTTCTTCACCACGATTTTTGTGATGAGACGTCCACAACCTTGGACAATTTTTTTGTGAAAATGTATGTCTATTCAAATACGGATTACAGAAAAAATCTGGTCAAGTTCTAATTGTTCATGTTGATTACTTAGTAATAAGATCAGCCAAGCCCTATTTGACTACTCCAGGAGCAACGGTTCATGGTCATTATGGAGAAATCTTTCACAAAGGGGATACATTAGTTACATTTATATATGAAAAATCAATATCTGGTGACATAACGCAAGGTCTTCCAAAAGTGGAACAAGTGTTAGAAGTGCGTTCAATTGATTCAATATCACAAAATCTCGAAAAGAGGATTAAAGGTTGGAATAAACGTATATCAAGAATTCTTGGAATCCCTTGGGGATTCTTGATTAGCACGGAGCTAACCATCGCCCAAAGCCGTATCTCTTTGGTTAATAAGATCCAAAAGGTTTATCGATCTCAGGGAGTACAGATCCATGATAGACATATAGAGATTATTGTCCGTCAAGTAACATCAAAAGTGTTGGTTTCAGAAGATGGAATGTCTAATGTTTTTTCACCCGGAGAACTAATCGGATTGTTGAGAGCGGAACGAGCAGGGCGCGTTTTGGATGAAGCGATCTGTTATCGAGCAATCTTATTGGGAATAACGAAGGCATCTCTTAATACTCAAAGTTTCATATCCGAAGCCAGTTTTCAAGAAACTGCTCGAGTTTTAGCAAAGGCTGCTCTACGGGGTCGTATTGATTGGTTGAAAGGCCTGAAAGAAAATGTTGTCCTGGGTGGAATTATACCTGTTGGTACCGGATTCCAAAAATTAGTGCATCGTTCAAGGCAACACAAAAACATTCATTTGGAAATCAAAAAGAAGAATTTGTTTGAAGGAAAGATGAGAGATATCTTATTTCACCATAGAGCATTTTTGAGTTCTTGCTTGCATCCCAAACAATTTCCATGAGACATCAGAACAATAATTGACACAATTTAATGATTCCTAAAAGGAGACTCATTTTCTTTATTAATTAGAATTTCATTATCTGGTCCAATTTGATTATTTGATAATAAAGATCATAATGAATTAAATTAAAAGGAATTAATGGTTTTGATCGTGTATCAACGGTCAATCCTCGGTAGAAAGTTCCATCGGAACAATTATTTATTTCAGATACCTTGTCTCTTTGTTAAAAAAAAACAAAGAGGGGAGACAAGAAGATATTGGAACATTAATTTGCAAGAAATGATAGAAGCAGGAGTTCATTTTGGTCATGGTACTAAGAAATGGAATCCTAGAATGGC